TTCCTTTTACTATAAATTTCTTTGTTGTCGATATTGACATGTAGAATGGGACTCTATCTTTACTCTCGTCCAATTAATCAGCAGATTCTGGGGTGAATGATCTGATCAATGAATATTCGATTCTTTCGTCAACTTGGAATCGATTCAAATCAAAGCAATGCTTTTTTTTTTTCTTATTTGATATTTGAATTATTAATTATTTCATTTTTCATATAAATAGAATAAAATACAGATTTGGGTCGGTTGTCATTAATCATTTGAGATAGTATTTCAGTACGTATGCCTATGTATTATGTATATAGGGTTATACTTTACTTTAACTTTCTTTTTTTCTGGAATTTTAACTTTAGCAGAAGGATTCCCTTATTTGTACTTGACTAATGCAACGCAGTCAACTCTATTTGTTAGAACAACTTCCATTGAGTCTCTGCACCTATCCTTTTGTATTCTTATTCTGTCTTTATGAACCTTTGTTTGTTTTCGAAAAATAGGATTTGGCTCAGGATTGCCCCTTTTTTTTCCGGGGTTTCTCTGAATTTGAAAGTTATCACTTAGTAAGTTTCCATACTAAGGCTCAATTCAATTAAGTCCGTAGCGTCTACCAATTTCGCCATATCCCCTCTTTGTTTTGTGTTTTGAGATTCAGATCTTATTATTATGTTATTATGTCATTCCCTTATTTTCTTTCATTTCTATTCTACTGGAACTGTTAAAGTCATTAGATACCGATTCCTATATTCCTAGAATAGTGTTTCCTCTTATTTTAATATTTTATTTGATTTCTTGTCTAGCCTCTTTCATATCTAGTTTGGACCCCAAATTTGGTCTAATCAGAAATCATTCTATCATTTCTGTATGCGCAATTCAATAATTCAATATAGATACATATATACCACATTTATTCTATATGTTTTTCTTCGAATCATTTTTCTTATGCAATTTTGAATACTCGAACGGTCAATTCTTTTCTTTTTTTTTTATATAGTCAGTTCATTTTTCTATATTCATTTAATATTTAATTTAATTATTAATTACTACGAATGAAAAGTGAATAGCTAAGGTTCCAGTAGTTTACTAAATTCCTGTGCATGTACAATTTCTGTTATGTGAGCCCGCTTAGCTCAGAGGTTAGAGCATCGCATTTGTAATGCGATGGTCATCGGTTCGATTCCGATAGCTGGCTTTTTTTTCTATTTTTTTTTTATTCTATATACATTCTTTGTGTATATACAATAAGGTCCGGATATTGATAGAATACATCTCATTTGTAGTATATCAGTATTTTTTGTAGTATAATACTACAGTAGATTTTGCCTCATTTATCATATTTATCCTTTAGTTCAGTTTTAATTTAGGTTTATGAAATTTCAATAAAATAAAGAAAATAAGGAGTCTTTATGTCACGTTACCGAGGGCCTCGTTTCAAAAAAATACGCCGTCTGGGGGCTTTACCGGGACTAACTAGTAAAAGGCCTAGAGCCGGGAGCGATCTTAGAAATCAATCGCGCGCCGGTAAAAAATCTCAATATCGTATTCGTTTAGAAGAAAAACAAAAATTGCGTTTTCATTATGGTCTTACAGAACGACAATTGCTTAAATACGTTCGTATCGCCGCAAAAGCCAAAGGGTCAACAGGTCAGGTTTTACTACAATTACTTGAAATGCGTTTGGATAACATCCTTTTTCGATTAGGTATGGCGTCAACTATTCCTCGAGCCCGCCAATTAGTTAACCATAGACATATTTTAGTTAATGGTCGTATAGTAGATATACCAAGTTATCGCTGCAAACCCCGAGATATTATTACAGCGAAAGATGAACAAAAATCTAGAGTTATGATTCAAAATTCTCTTGATTCATTCCCCCAGGAGGAATTGCCAAAACATTTGACTCTGCACCCATTCCAATATAAAGGATTGGTCAATCACATAATAGATAGTAAATGGATTGGCTTGAAAATAAATGAATTGCTAGTTGTAGAATATTATTCTCGTCAGACTTAAACCTAACTAAAATAACAAGAGTTCGAACAATTTTGTCCCCTGTCACCTAAGTAAAGAGACAAAAGGTATGGGTTTTCTTGGGGGATTTTTATCCCATTGATATATCCTAGAATGATAGGGGCATTTTCATTCCTTGTCCACTCGTATTTTCTGTTCCACAGAAATTAGGAATAGAGAATCCATATCAAAGAAAGATAGAACTCTTGGAATAAGGGTATCCATTGTTAGGTGATTTGATATATTGCGGTCAATAGCATTTCAGTAACATTGATAAATTAGGTGAAGGTGCGGAAAGAGAGGGATTCGAACCCTCGGTAAACAAAAGCCTACATAGCAGTTCCAATGCTACGCCTTCAACCACTCGGCCATCTCTCCTACATAATGATTAGGATAATGATTATGGCCTCGAAAGCGAGTGAATCGCGAGTCAATCCCGATTTGAGAATGAAGATAACTGTCAATGCAACTATTGATGGAATTATTCCAACTGTATTTAGTATGATATAGAATTTAGTATCATATATATTAGATTAGATGTTGGATAGGTACGGTACATACAATTAATTCTAACTATAAACTATAAAAAATAGAAAACTTTTAATCATTTAATCAAAGAAAGACTTTTCCTTCGGGGCTTGGGGATAAAGAAATTTTTTTTTTTTTGTGAAAAACTTTTTCTTAAAAACAATAAACAATAAAGATATATATCTATTTATGTTTGCTGTTTGCGAAGATGACGTTCCCGTCTTTTTCTGATATCTATACCGGCTAAAATAACGGGATTGGAACGACTCGAACACGCGGTCTATCTTTTTTTATGAGTTAAGTCTGTTTTTATGTTATTTCGTACTGTATAATTACTTTTTTTGTAGGATCGTTTTCTAACGAGAGGTAATTAAAAGAAATTTAAAAATGGATTGCTACCTATGCCTAGATCCCGGATAACTGGAAATTTGATTGATAAGACCTTTACAATTGTAGCCAATATCTTATTACGAATAATTCCGACAACTTCAGGAGAAAAAGAGGCATTTACTTATTACAGAGATGGTGTGATTTGATTTCTTTTATTTACCGCGTCGAGTCTTAGGAGAAAGACACATTAGCCGGGATAGAAAGATTTGAAAAAAAAACTCTACGTTTATTGAAGGTGAAGTTTCTAAAAAAACATTCCTTCTGTCGTGTATCCTCGATTAATGCAGCCTCAGATGTTTCAATTGTCGATTCTAGCATTGAGCGAAAAGGTTACACCTATGGCTATGGGTTATGTATTGCAGGTTAATACTGCTCCACTAGTACCACTAGGCGGCATAGAGGAAGAAGCACTACGTTTAGGAATCAACAACACGAAAACTTTGCTATAAATTTGCCCTTTTCCTTATTGGGATCGGGACTAAGAAGAATGGTTGGGACAACAAATATCCATCTCATTCGTGCTTTGGATACCCATATAACCATCGAAGACTGTTGAAGTGACTAATTCCTAGAAATTAAGGGATGTTGAGGACAAAGAAATTGTTGGAGTTAACGTAACATTTTTATATTTTTATCTAGTACCAACATCTTGGATGTTAAGAAACGATCTTTTGCAGGAAGGTTGGCTAGAGATTTCTTGTAAAAACACTAGCCCCGCTCAGTTCATAATGAGAATATTTCACTCCTTTTTGATTCTATGTATTAGGCTTATTATGCACATAAGGGAGGAGCCGTATGAGATGAAAACCTCACGTACGGTTCTGGAACGGAGATTCTTTGAATCGAATAACGACCGTAACGGATGTCTGCTCAATCCGAAGGAAATTATGCGGAAGCTTTACAGAATTATTATGAAGCTATGCGACTAGAAATCGATCCCTATGATAGAAGTTATATACTCTATAATATAGGCCTTATTCACACAAGTAATGGAGAACACACAAAAGCTTTGGAATATTATTTTCGGGCATTAGAACGAAACCCTTTCTTACCACAAGCTTTTAATAATATGGCCGTAATCTGTCATTACGTGCGACTATCTACACTATAGAAAGAAAAAGGAAAGAAAGAGCAAAATCTACTAGTAAAAAAAATAGGCTTTCTACATATGGCATCGTCCAAAACAACGATTTTTATCAGCTGTAGCAAAGAAATAAACTTCATAGAAATCGAAATATGAAAAAAGAAATATGCCTAGATACTTTATTCTATGGATAAAGGATCTAATTGATAGAGGAAGCACCGTAAAGATCAATTAGCGAAGTTTTTGCCGATACAATAAGAACTGCTTACTTAATGTCATAATATGAGACAAAAGCTAGGAATCCACTTATGTAATGGAGTCGACCCCCTAAAGTATTGAGCAGCGGTGTAGCATCAGATCCCAAAGATAGTAAGCCTTTTCTTTCTTATGAGAGAAGGTCTTTTTCAAAGATTCTATATAAATAGAAATTTCTATAAATAGAAATTTCTATATGAAACCGAGATAGTTACCTTGCAGAAAATTGTGTAGAACACCTACGCTTTATTCTTTTGAAGGTGGGAGAAAAGATAAAACAAAACGGATTATTATTATTAATTATTATTATTAATAAAATCAAACTTCAAGTTTGAAACTCATGTAATTAACCTCTTTTGATTAACTCGAAAAAAATGGGACATCAAAAGAATTGACTATCGAGCCGTATGAGTTAGGAAACTCTCAAGTACGGTTCTAAGGGAAGGAATTTACTCTCCTATTCCGACCGAGGAGAACAGGCCATTCGGCAGGGAGATTCTGAAATTGCGGAGGCTTGGTTTAATCAAGCCGCGGAGTATTGGAAACAAGCTATAGCGCTTACTCCTGGAAATTATATTGAAGCGCAGAATTGGTTGAAGATCACAAGGCGTTTCGAATAAAATATTCGAATAAGATAAGAGCATGCTCTTTTCTTTTATTATTTAGTATTTGTTATATTTTTCTTTCTTATAATTATTTTATTTCTTATAATTATATTAATTTGTTATAACTAATTATTTGTT